TTATTTAGTTATTCACTAGATCAATTATGATCTGGAAGTCGATCCAGGGCAAGTGTTCGGATCTATTATGACATAACCATGAGGCGCTCAACGGACTCTTTTAAGAGTCTCAAAACTTTTTTGGACTTTGGATTAACGTTAAAAAACTATTTTTTTTGTGCGACTTAGCGTATTCCTATCTCAATTAGAAGGTATTAGACAGAGTTTCTTAATTTTTTACATCGAATATTTTACATAAATAATTAGAATATCTGAATAACTAGTGTTACTCTATTTCAAATAAAAATATTCCAAATCCCGCTAGCAGTCATTAATCATTAATGAGTTTCGTCATTAATAAGAAAAATCTCGGTATCTATATTTAGTCAGTCGAAAGTATTTGATTTATTTTTTCCATTCGTTTATTCTTTCTTATTTTATTTTTAAATTCAATTATTGAATAATGTTATTTATAATGAAATAATGAAAAATTATGTTAGTAGTAATTGAATTGTAATTATTTAGTTTTAATAACTAATAGCAGAAATGAAATAAATCTATTCTGTATCTGTACTCGAGCTGTGTATTCTTTATCCCTACGAAATCCTATCAAAAAGAGAACGATCTGAGAAGGGATATAATGAAATTCTTTGATTGGTTCTTCCTAGAGGAATTATCCCATTTTTACTTTTATTTTATGGATGGGTCTAACATGAATACTAACAAATATAAAAATTATAAATAAGAACTTTTAGTCGAAACGCCTCGTGATCTTCAACCAATTATGCGCTTCAATATAACTACCAGGAGTAAGCGCTATAGCCTGTTTCCAATACTCAGCGGCTTGATCGAACCAAGCCTCGGCAATTTCAGAATCTCCCTGTCGAATGGCCTCTTCTCCCCGGTCGGAATAGGTGGGTCAATTCCTTTCCTTCGAACCGTACTTGAGAGTTTCCTACCTCATACGGCTCCGTATTAAATTCTTTTGGTGTCCATTTTATCTATCGAACTAAATTATATTTCTCGTATATCTATCCCATTTTTCGGGTTAACCAAAAGAGGTTAATTGCATAAGTTTCAAACTTGAATTTTGAGTTCCAATTCATTTTTGTTTTATCTTTTCTCCTACCTTCAGAAGACTAAAGCATAGCCATTTTCCCCTATTTTTAGCATTTTCTGCAAGGTAACTATCTCGGTTTCATATCGATATTTCTATATAGATATATAGAATTCGAATATCATATAGAATCTTTTAAAAAAGCTTTCCTTCATAAGAAAGAAAAGACTTACTATCTTTGGGATCTGACCCTCCACCGCTGCTCAATACTTTAGTAGATCGACCCTATTACAGAAGCTGATTCCTAACTTTTATCTGTCTGATATTATGGCATAAGTAAGCAGTTCTTAATGTCTTATGTATTGGCTAATCTTTACGGTGTTTTCTCTCTATCAATTAGATCTTTTATCCATAGAAAAAAGTATCTAGGCATACCTTATTTATTCACTTCCTATTTCGACTTCTATGAAGTAAATTTATTTGCTACAGCTCATAAAAATCGTTGTTTTAGACGATGCATATGTAGAAAGCCTATTTTCTTTTTAGTATTTACTAAGAGATTTGGTCTTTCTTTCCTTTTTTCTTTCTATAGTGGAGATAGTCGCACGTAATGACAGATCACGGCCATATTGTTAAACGCTTGTGGTAAGAAGGGGTTTCGTTCTAGTGCTCGAAAATAATATTCTAAAGCTTTCGTATGTTCTCCATTACTTGTGTGTATAAGGCCTATGTTATAGAGTATATAACTTCGATCGTAGGGATCAATTTCTAGTCGCATAGCTTCATAATAATTCTGTAAAGCTTCCGCATAATTTCCTTCGGATTGAGCTGACATCCGTTACGGTCGTCATTCTATTAACAGAATCTCCGTTCCAGAACCGTACGTGAGATTTTCATCTCATACGGCTCCTCCCTTAATATGCATAATACAAATAGTTAAATCTTTTTTGATTCAATAGATTTTTTATTCGCATTATGAACTGAGCGGGGCTAGTGTTTTTACAAGAAATCTCTAGCCAACCTTCTTGCGCGAGAGCTTTTGTTACCAACAAACGTGTTGGTACTAAGTACTAAATAGAAATGGAAACGCCAACAATTTCTTTGTCCTTAACGCCCCTAAATTTCCAGGAATTAGTCACTTCAACAGTCTTCGATGGTTATACGGGTATCCAAAGTACGAACGAGATGGATGTTTGTTGTCCTAACCATTCTTTTTAGTCCCAATCCCGATAAGGCAGGAAAGGGGTAAGTCATTTTTCACAAAGTTTTCGTATTGTTGATTCCTAAGTGTAGTGCTTTTTTCCCTATGCCGCCTATTGGTACTAGTAGAGTAGGATTGCCCCCCCAGTAAAACCTATAGGTGTAACCTTTCGCTCAATACTAAAAATAAGCATAGCATCCGAGGCTGCGTCAATCGGGGATACACGACAGAAGGAGTTGTTCCATTTTTAAACTTCACCTTCAACAAGCGCGGATTTCTTTCAAGAATTCAATAATATATCAAAAATATATAATTATATATAGTATTTTTCTTTATATCCCGAATCAGATAATCATGAATGATATATTTTTATCGTAAGACTGGTGTAAAAAAAAAATATAATAAAAATCAAATCACACCATCTCGGTAATAGGTAAATGCCTCTTTTTCTCCTGAAGTTGTTGGAATTATTCGTAATAAGATATTGGCCACGATTGAAAAGGTCTTATCAATAAAATTTCCATTTATCCTCGATCTAGGCATAGGTATCAATCCATTCTATAATTCTTCTCATTACCCTCGTGGAAAAATGATCCCACAAGCAAAGTAATTGTACAATACGAAATAGCATAAAAAAGATTCATAAAAAAAAAGATACGAACCTACTACGACTACTCGTACTCAAATAAAAAAATTGCCCCTTTATGCAGGAATTCATACTAACTATTTGAATACGATTCGAATTCATACAAATAAAAATGTAGTAGTATACCAATATCAATGAAGCGTTCTCATCGAAGCTGAAGAATCAAATAATTTTTCTATGCTGTAAATCTATGTTGTGTTGTGGACATAACGAGTATACAATCAAATCGTAATATACTGGTAATTATTCATTAATTTTGGATAGATCTATGGAGTAAGGTATTTTTTGATGAGAACTTTAAAAGTAGAAAGGAATCTGCAAATTTGTATGTAATCGTAATTTAAGTTTCAATAGAATCATGATGTAAAGATATCTATTAATTATAGCTATAGACTCAAAAGTATAAATATAAAAAAGATAAACTAATCCATCAGTTGAGCCGTTCCAACACAAAAAAGAAAAACCTTTTGATTTGAATCTCCTGAGTCTTAAACAAAAGATTTTTAGAAAAAATTTACCTATCCAAATAAGAATCGAGTATGAATATGAAATATGGGTTACTCGCTATTTATTCGGTTTCTGGATCATAATCATTGTTATAGGAGAGATGGCCGAGTGGTTAAAGGCGTAGCATTGGAAATGCTATGTAGGCTTTTGTTTACCGAGGGTTCGAATCCCTCTCTTTCCGTACCTTCACCCCATTCATCAACATTCTTGACCACAAAAAAAAATAAAAGTATTAAAAGTTAAATTATTTTTTTTATTTGAATATTTCGAATTGCTGTAGTATGTAAAATACTGGAAAAAGTGGACAAGGAATAAAAACCTCTCTACCGATCTATGTTTATGATACATGAGTGTGATAAAAATACGGAGCAAACCCCTTACTTTGGTGAAAGGGACAAAACTGTCCGAACTCTTTTTAGTTTCTTTTAGTTAGGTTTAACTCTGACGGGAATAATATTCTACGACTAACAATTCATTTATTTTCAAACCAACCCACTTACTATCTATTATTTGATTTACTAATCCTTTATATGGGAATGGGTGAAGAGTCAAATGTTTTGGCAATTCCTCGCGGGGGGATGCATCAAGATAATTTTGAACGATAATTTTTGATTTTTGTTCATCCCTCGCCATAATAAGATCTTGGGGTTTGCAACGATAACTTGGTATATCTACTATACGACCATTAACTAAAATATGTCTATGGTTAACTAATTGGCGGGCTCCAGGAATAGTCGGAGCCATACCCAAGCGAAAAAGGATGTTATCCAAACGCATTTCAAGTAATTGTAGTAAAACCTGACCTGTGGACCCTTTGGCTTTTCTGGCAATACAAACGTATTTCAGCAATTGTCGTTCTGTAATACCATAATGAAAACGTAATTTTTGTTTTTCTTCTAGACGAATACGATATTGAGATCTTTTACCGGAACGCGATTGATTTCTAAGATCACTTCCACCTTTAGGCCTTTTATTAGTTAGTCCCGGTAAAGCCCCCAGACGGCGTATTTTTTTGAAACGAGGCCCTCGGTAACGCGACATAAAGACTCCTTTTTTTTATTGATATTTCATTTTTAAAATAAACCTAAATTAAAGCTAAACTAAATGAAGCAAAATTTCCTGAAGTATTGTACAAATAATGAGAGGAAATGGGAGGAATTTTATAAATATCCAAACTACCCCCTTTAGCTTATTTTATTATTGTAATTTTTGATTCGTTATTCTATTCTTGATTATTAAAATTTTATATTATAAATATTAATATTATAATAATATTTTTCTTTTTATTTATTATATTTATATCTTTTTTTATTTGTATTTTTGAGGCTATATATATCTTTTTTTTTTTCGAAGTTATAGTTCGATAATATATAACTATAATCTAAATAGAATTAAAAATGAAAATATTCCGATTATATATAATAATGATAATCATTATCAATCATATAAACGTATAAAAAAAGTCGAACAAATAAAGAAAAGCCGGCTATCGGAATCGAACCGATGACCATCGCATTACAAATGCGATGCTCTAACCTCTGAGCTAAGCAGGCTGATATAACAGATACGTAGAAATTCAATAAACTATATACTCATTAATATTCTATTATTCATCTAATTTATGTATGAATATAGATAAAAATCCAATTTCAAATCAATATTGAATTGAGTATAATATATAAGATAACAATTACTATAATGATCAATAGTAATTTCTTTGATAATTTTCTTTTTATTTATTGATATTTATAACATAGTATAATTATACGTTTATTTTTTTTTTTTTATTATTTATTAATAAAAAATATCTTAATTAATATAGTGAATCTTGAATTCAAATAAATAAAAATAATTATAGTTTATAAATTTGAATTACATAATTACAAGATCCATTATTATATAAGATTATTATATAAGATAAAGATTTAAGATAATAAAAATTTAATTTTAATACAATTTATTTTATAAAATATTTAAAAATATGAATAAAATTTACTAAAATATTAAACATCTATTCAATTATTAGTAATTAATATTAGTTTATTAGTTGGAATTATAAATTCATAATTCAATTCATTCAGTTATTCATGAATTCGAATAACAAAATATAATAATATTCTACTAAAATTAGAAAAAAAAAAAAAGAATCGACCCTTTGAGTATTACCGATTGTCTGGGAAAAGGAAGAGGTCGTATATATTATAGTAGATATCCATTCCTATTGAATTGCAGATAAAGAAATGATAGAATCATTTCTGATTGGATCAAATTGAAACTCCCGCTAAAGATGACACAAAATAGGAAAAAAGGAAAAGGCTTTCGGCATATGTATTTTTCGCTAAATAAATTCAACGGTTCGGGCCGAAATGAAATAATCAAAAAAAGACTAATAGAATCGATTAAATGAAAAGGACATCACACCAAGATCCGAGTCTGAAAAAGGGGGATATGGCGAAATTGGTAGACGCTACGGACTTAATTGGCTTGAGCCTTAGTAGGGAAACCTACTAAGTGATAACTTTCAAATTCAGAGAAACCCTGGAATTAATAAAAATGGGGCAATCCTGAGCCAACTCCTGTTTTCAAAAATCAAAAAGTAAAAAAAAATTCTTAAAGCGATAATAAATAATGGATAGGTGCAGAGACTCAACGGAAGCTGTTCTAACAAATGGAGTTTACTGTGTTGTTATAAGAATTATTCCATAACAACTGCAAAAAAAAGATGAAGAAGAACCCTATATCTAGATAAATACGTACTAGAAATACTTTAAAAAATAAAAAAACGTATTAATGACGGCCAAAATATGTCTTTTTTACCTTTTGTATAGGAAAAAATGGAAGAATATTAATTTATAAAAGTATTCACTCCATGGTCTGATAGATCTTTTTTTTTTTTTGACGAACTGCTCAATCGGACGAGAATGAAGATAGAGTCCCATTCTACATGTCAATACTGACAACAATGAAATTTATAGTATGAGGAAAATCCGTCGACTTTAGAAATCGTGAGGGTTCAAGTCCCTCTATCCCCAAAAAAGCTCTTTTGACTCCCTAACTAGTAATCCTCTTTTTTCGTTAACGGTTAAAAATGGGTCCTATTCCTCATTTCTTCTTTTTTTTTTCTTTTGTGGAAATTTTTTTATCTTATCACAATATGTGATATAAAGGATACACGTACAAATAAAAATCTTTTGAACAAAGAGTAATCATTTGAATGATTCATATCATAATCCATACCATAGAATTACTTGTATTCTATTCAATCTTCAACTTCTATTGAAGCTAACATACAATAATAAATTCCGGGACCTATATAATCCCTTTTAATACTGTTTTTCGTCCTTTGGTTTGACATAGACTCCCATTATCTAGTAAAATAAATAAAAAGAGTAGATGATGTTTTGGAAATGGTCGGGATAGCTCAGCTGGTAGAGCAGAGGACTGAAAATCCTCGTGTCACCAGTTCAAATCTGGTTCCTGGCATCTGAATCATTTGTATAGTATCGATTTGGACAATTAATGCATATGTATCGATCTACATATTCTATTCGTTAATAGTCTAGATGAAATCATGACACATACGTAACTTAGTTCATCGAGGTGTCTAGAGATAAACCCCATCTATTTTATAGATGGGTAAAGAGTATATAAAATATATAAAAAAAATATATAAACGAAGGGGATTATGTTTCCTCTTCCTTTTTTCTTTTTTATACTGTATCTGCTCTTTTTAAAGTAAATAAAAAGAACAAGATTAATATCAAATATTCGAAAAGGTTCAATTAGTTAGTTGAAAAACTCAAATGTAAAATCTAGGGGAATTACCGGAGGGAATAAACAAGATTCATATAAGATAAATTAAAAATAACAGACGACGGCGTTTTATTTTTAATTTATTTTTTATATTTCCCCCTAGATTATATGACTTTTTAGAGCCTGCTTATCGAAACTAAATGGTACGTGATGTGCGTGGTACAAAATTCATCATATCGAACTTTTTTGGTTAATTCTTTCGTTCTATTGGCTCGGTTCATCCAAAATCAAAGTATTTGTAAACTTTTTTCATTTCAATGAATTCCTAATTTGATTTTATTTATTTTTACACACTAA